ATGTTCCATTTTTCCATAGAAATATATTCGTTCAAGAAGGGCTCCAAAAGATGTTGATCGTAAATGAGAAGATTGGTTCCGTAGAAAGACGAAAGTGGATTCGCTTTCATATACATAAGAATTATATAAGAAGAAGAAGAATCTTTGATTTGTTTTTGAAAAGGAGTAACCGGGCTTCTTTGAAGTAATAAGACTATTCAAATTCCAATATTCGTGGAGAAAAAATCGTAATAAATGTAAAGAAGAGGCATCTTTTACCCAATAGCGAAGAGTTTGAACTAAGATTTCCAGATGAACGGGGTAGGGTATTAGTATATCAAATACATAATTTAGATGTGCAAAGTTGTCCTCTAAAAAAGGAAATGTTGAATGAATTGATCGTAAATTATGAGATTTAAAAATATTTTTGCCTTCGAAAGAAGATAAAGAAGATATTAATCGTAGAGAAAAAGGAATTTCCACAATAAATGCAAATCCCTCTGATATCATTTGAGAATACAAACTCTTGTTGCACCCCAAAAATGGATTTTTGTTAGAATCATTAGTAGAAATACGAAAATGATTCTGGTGATACATTCGAGTAATTAAACGTTTCACAATTTGAAAACTAAATTTATTGTTATAACCTGGATTTTCCAACAAAATCGACCTATTTCTATTTAAACCATGATCATGAGCAAGTGCATAAATATACTCCTGAAAGATAAGTGGATATAGGAAGTTGTGTTGTTGCGAGCTCGAGCTATCTGGCTGTAAATATCTTTGGATTTCTTCCATTTTAAATTCTATTTGAACCAAAGATGGAAGATTTTTAGGGTTATCAAATGATACATAGTGCGATACAGTTAAAACAAAGTATTATAGTAAGAATAGATACCTTGGATACAGGTAAACTTCTCAACGGATTCTCTATCATCATCATCTCTTTTTTTTTTTCGTTTCATTTAATTGGTCTATGTTATAGTGTTATAGGATAATAAGATGGTTAGAAATCCTTTATTTTTCAACCTAATCGCTCTTTTGACTTCGGAAAAAACTTTCTTTATCAATATACTGTTTCTTCTACACACACATCTCCATAATAGAAAATGGTAATAGTTAGGATTCATTCAAAAAACCGAGAATCCACTCATGGGACAAGAAACCCCTCCCGCATCAGGTACTAATAAATTTTTAACGTCTAATTAGATCGGGAATCATTCAAATTAAGAACAAAAGCTCGTTGCTTTTTCTTTCCCTATAATTTAATTGAAGCCGCAGCCCTATCCATTTATTCATTCGACCCAACTTTATTCTGTTCCGTTCCAAGAATTCTAACACGGTTTTATACCCAGCTAGGAACAATGAAATATTTTCAGAACTTTCCGTTGATACGACATGCTATTTTTACCATTCATTCCCTTTCAGGATCAGTCGTGGTCTTCCAAACTTTACCGAGAGTATGGACGAATCCCTCACTTCATCCATATGTGTAAAAGACACTAGCCGCACTTAAAAGCCGAGTACTCTACCGTTGAGTTAGCAACCCGAAGAAAATATCGAAAAAATTGTGTAAATCCAATCCGAAGAAAAAGAAATAACGAGATTAGACAAGACAACCAAAAACCATTGAAAGAAGAAATAAAAAAAAATACATTTAAACTTTCTAATTAATTTAAAACATAAAATAAAACGAAATAGATCCACTTCATTTATCACAATGAATTATATTTGTTCGATACACTGTTGTCAATATAAATATTGAATATTGACAAAAAAAAAACAAAAGAAATTTCAATTGAAAAAAATAAAAAAAAAAAGACTTGTGTTGGATTGGCACTACAAATCTAATGCAAATAAAATAGATACAAAAAAGTATAGATGGGAGAATAAATAAAGAATAAGTGGAAAACAAAACTACAATTTACTTAGATTTATTGAATCCATAATGGATTCAATCAAGTTAAGTGAGATAAGCAAAGAGGAAATACAAAAAAATAGAAGAGAAAAGTCATACAAAGTTATATACAAATCACTACCCCCTTTTTTGTATTTCCTTAATTTATTTCCTTAATTGAATTTCGGTTGATTAGGACGAAGTTCCTTAAAAACCTCCGCCTTCTTTAAAATATCCTGAACAGTTCCTGTAGGTTGAGCCCCTTTTTCAAGGAAATCTAAAATAGCAGGAACATTTAAATAAGTTTGATTCTTTATCGGATCATAAAAACCCACTTTCCGAAGATCTTTTCCTTCTCTTCGGGATCGAACATCAATTGCAACAATTCGATAGACAGCTCATTGGGATAGATGTAGATGAACAACACCCCCCCTAGAAACGTATAGGAAGCTTTCTCCTCGTACGGCTCGAGAAAAATGGTTGATTCGAGGTTTTGTCTCTGTATGGAATTCTATCTAAGAAATGACAACTTGGTCCATAAAATGATCAAATCAATTAAAGATGTAAATCTTTTTTTTTTTTCTTCTTTCTTTCTTAAAATGAAAAAGAAACCATTCGTACTCTCATAACTCAAGTTGGATAACTTTCAAACAGTTCAAAGGAAAATCTTTCGGCAATTTCATTTATTGAGCGGTCTTTCCTCCTTTTTTGTTTGTCTCGTTTAAAATCGATTTGGATTCTTCAGTCTGATCCAGTTATTAAGACAATTTTAAAGGTGTTTACTTGTTCTGGGATCCTTTATCTTTGTTTTATTTTAAATCATTGGGTTTAGACATTACTTCGGTGCTTTTTAATCCTTTCAAAATGGCAGCAACATACCCTTTTTGCGATTTCTATGAAGGAATCCTACAGACGATGGATTCCCGCGCGAAACACTTTGGATCTAAAAAGTTTGATCCATTCCAATAAATTTTTGAATTGGAAACTTGCTCGAATTGGATTCTTTCTATTTCCATACCGAAGATATATTTACGAAGTTGTTCCAATTTTTTTATTGATTGGCATTAACCCTAGACCCTTGCCCCGAGAAAGAAATTAATACTTTCTACTCGAGCTCCATCATGGACTATTTACATTCCAAGACAACAAAAAACGAGGGGTTCTAGTGAAACAGAACCAATGATGTCGAGCCAAGAGCACCTTCATTCCTACAGAAAATGGTGGATGTACAAATCCACAACGGATCGTGTCCTTCAAGTCGCACGTTGCTTTCTACCACATCGTTTCAAACGAAGTTTTACCATAACATTCCTCTAAGAACCGGTATGGAATTGATTCAATTATGGAATCATGAATAGTCATTGGTTGGGCTGATGTATAAAGACCATAATCTATAGTATATAGATATAGATAATACTATAGATATAGGTGGATAAAGATTTTTCTGAAGAAGTCTTAATAAGACCCCATCGCTAATATTAATTTGTCTAACATATTAAGTAATATATATATATTAATTAATAATTTATTTATATAAATAATAATAAATAAGACGAATAAAGTCTTTTTTATTTTTACGAAATGCGAGCTGTCTAGGCACAAAGCCAAACAAGTCCAGATTAAGTCAAGTTTTTGCTCCTTTTTTTTATATTTTAGCCTAACTCATTGATTAAGAATTAAGAGACTTAGTTAATTAAATTAGTACCAATAGTACCAAAAACCCCCTCTTGGCGAAAAGTCAAGAAATCCACAAAAAAAAAAATTGAATATAATTAGGCTAATTTAGGGGGTAGAGAATACGAGATAGGGAATATGGATTCTTTCTCATCTCGAGCCCGTTTTTGAAAAAAAAAAAAGGATTCATCGAAGATAAAAATAAGAAACAACAATCACATTCCAGCTAACATTTCTATTTTAAACAGAACATTGTTAAAAAAGCAATCTATATTCTCATAGAATATATATATGTTCTGGGACGGAAGGATTCGAACCTCCGAATAGCGGGACCAAAACCCGTTGCCTTACCACTTGGCCACGCCCCATTTAGATTTCTATTCGATACTAATAAAGTATATTGCTGGTTTTGTTTGTTTGTCAACTCTAGTCCAAATATCTATAGAATAGATTAGATTGGTACTAGGATTTTTCTATGTTTTTGGTATGTGTAGATATAGAATTCAACTGAATTTATTGATCATTACATAGAATTCAATTAAGATATTGTATGAAAATATGATTTTTTCGATTCTCCTTTGAGAAAAGGAGGATTTTTGATTGGGTGGGTTCAAAGAAAAAGAAGGATTTTTTGTTTACCTTACTTACTTCCCTTTTCCTTATATCAATAACTCAATCAAAATGCAATTATCTCCAAGAACAAAAAGTCTGTTATGCTTAATACCTTTAGTTTGATCGGTATCTGTCTTAATTCGACCCTTTATTCGAGTAGTTTTTTCTTCGGAAAATTGCCCGAGGCCTATGCTTTTTTGAATCCAATCGTAGATATTATGCCAGTCATACCTCTGTTCTTTTTTCTTTTAGCCTTTGTTTGGCAAGCTGCTGTAAGTTTTCGATGAGATCCTTAATAATATCCTAGAAAATTCATGATTTATTCGAGAAAAAAATTCTAAAATAAATAAAATCAGATAAGCTTTACCGTTTGAAACCTCGATTCAAACATTGAAATTCTTGGATAGTCATGAGAAATCCGGCTTAACTTATTTCCTTATTTTTTGACGCTTTCCCTTCCAGTGAAAGACCTTATTAGGCCCCTCTTGTGTCTATAAAAAATTTGGTTAATGACTAATTTCTTAAAATTCTTTTAGAGAAAGAGCTTCATTGCTTGGTGTCAAACTAGGATATGCGGTAGAAAAATGGATGATCTATTCTCTTTTTTTTTTTCAAAAAAAAAAATCATCTTGGAGATTGTGTAATGCTTACTCTCAAACTCTTCGTTTACACAGTAGTGATATTTTTTGTTTCTCTCTTCATCTTTGGATTCCTCTCTAATGATCCCGGACGTAATCCTGGACGGGAAGAATAAAAAAAAAGGGGTTTTCCCTGCTTGGCTTGATTTTCAAATTTTCTTAGGATTTGGTCTATTTCACACATTTAACTAAGAATAAGA